AAGACCACGAAACCACCCGACCCCGTATATCTGTAACCGTTACAATGGTATTGTTGAAACTTGCTTGAACGTGAATAACTCCCTTTGGTATTCTACGTGCATTCTTACGTGAACCAATTCGTCCATTCCGACGCGAACCAATTCTTGCTCTAGGTTGTGCCATATTTTATCATCTCATAAATATGAGTCATAGATATACGGATATATCCATTTCATGTCAAAACAGATCTTTTATTTGTGCTGTGCATTGGGTTCTTTTGAGAGTTCCTTTTGAGAAAGATTATCCTTGTCTCTGTTTATGCCTTGGGTTGGAACAAATTACTAGAATTCGTCCCCGCCTACGGATCAGTCGACATTTTTCACAAATTTTACGAACGGAGGCCCTTATTTTCATATTTGTCATTCCTTATCTTAATTCCGAATCTATTCCTTGGAAGAAAATAAGTCTCTTGAAATTTGGAACCTCGAATTGTATCCCCGCGAAAGGAATTACCTAATCTAATCGTTTGAATCTTTGTTGCGGAGTCTATAAATTATACGTCCCCTGGTGGAATCATAACGACTTACTTCAATTTTCACTCTATCGCCTGGTAGTATCCGTATAAAACTACGTCGGATCCTTCCCGAAACATAACCTAGAATCAGATCTTCATTATCTAAGCGAACACGGAACATACCGTTGGGAAGTGATTCAGTAATTAAACCTTCATGAATTAATTTTTGTTCTTTCATTCCAGATAACCCCCTTGAAGTATCAACTAATGGAGGAGGAGTGATATTAGACAACCCGCCCTTCGCCTTTTTGCCCAAAACAAATAGGAAGTTACGGATGCAATTGTGATATTTAGAAGGATCACCATATATAACACAAAATTTCTCCACCGATTCCTTCTAGTCGAGCTTCGCGGTCTGTCATTATACCTCGAGAAGTAGAAAGAATCACAATACCCATTCCACCTAAAATTCTAGGAATTCGTTGATAGTTGGAGTATATTCGTAGACCGGGCCGGCTGATACGTTTTAAAATAGTTCTATATTGACCTTTCCTATTCCTTCTATGTCGCAGAGTTAAAACCAAGAAACTCTTGTTGCTTTCTCGATGTTTTCTCACGTTTTCAATAAAGCCTTCTCGTAGAAGTATTTTAACAATATTTTCGGTGATATTGGTAGATGCTATTCGAATCGTTCCTTTTTTATCCATGTCAGCATTTCGTATAGAAGTTATTATGTCAGCAATAGTGTCTTTACCCATGACGAACTATAAGTATTGGTGTCCGCGAGTTTTGCTATAATCAACATGCTTTGCTTTTTTTTTATGAATTAATAAAAAAAAGATAAATAATTTTATTAAAGGTATATGCGTGAAACACAATCTACTAATAAATTTTAAAAATTTTATTGAATCTATTTCGCCTACTATAATAATAGAAATAATATTAGTATTTATAATACCTCAGGAGCTAATGAGACTATTTTAGTAAAATTCAACTGTCTCAATTCCCGAGCGATCGCACCAAAAACTCGAGTTCCTTTTGGATTTCCTTCTTGATCAATAACAACTGCTGCATTATCATCATATTGTATTATCATACCGTTGTCACGTTTGAGTTCTTTACATGTACGTACAATTACAGCTCTGATCACTTCTGATCTTTGTAGAGGCATATTGGGTACTGCTTCTTGAATTACAGCAACAATAACGTCACCGATATGAGCATATCGGCGATTACTAGTTCCTATGATTCGAATACACATTAATTCTCTAGCCCCGCTGTTGTCCGCTACATTTAAAAGGGTCTGAGGTTGAATCATATCATTTTTTTTTTATCTTTTTTTTTTCAATGCAAAGCAAGGGGGGAAGAAAAAAAAAGAAATATTGTTTGTTTAGATCAGAAATAAATAAACTTGCGGTTGGTTGCTTGTTTTCATCACACCTCTTTCCTTTGGTTCCACATTCCTACCCCGCAATAACGAATTGAGTGCGTATAGGCATTTTGGACGCAGCTATTGAAATAGCTTCTCTGGCTACAATTTCGGATACTCCACTCATTTCATAAAGTATTCGACCCGGTTTAACGACAGATACCCAATATTCAGGAGATCCTTTCCCCGAGCCCATACGTGTTTCTGTAGGTCTTACGGTAACAGGTTTGTCTGGAAATATTCGTACCCATAGTTTTCCACCACGACGCGCGTATCGTGTCATTGCTCGTCGCCCCGCCTCTATTTGTCTAGATGTGATCCAAGCGGGTTCAAGTGCCTGAAGAGCGTATCTACCAAAACAAATACGATTGCCTCGATAAGATATTCCCTTTATTCTTCCTCTATGTTGTTTACGGAATCTGGTTCTTTTGGGGTTATAGTTGATGGTTGCTTCTCAATTCCATCTCTACTGCAGAACCGGACATGAGCGTTTCTTCTCATCCAGCTCCTCGCGAATAAAATGATTCATGATTCGATATATTTCGATTAGAGATATGCATGTACTTACTGAATAATATACAGAACGGTGCATGGGATTTGTTGAAATCTAATCTAACCTGTCACGTAGGAAGTTTTATATCTTGCTTTTATATAAAATTCTATCTAAATATCTATTAGATTTATATTTAGAATATTTTTTTTTTCTAATTTCATTAATGGATCTTCACCTTCGTTTTTTTTTACCTTTATTGAATATTGAATAAGCCAATACTTTGCAATCCAATAAATAAGTGTTTCGCGGGCGAATATTGACTCCTTCACTTTCTGTTTCATTCGTAGAGTCATTCCGTGACTTTTCCGAAGAAATGAATTGTTTCTTGGTTCATTCCGCCATCCCACCCAATGAATCATTAGAATTCGTTTTCAATAGAATCTGCCGCACTCAAAGGTTCCGTCGTTCCCATCGCTTCTCGATTAATGACTAGGCCCGAATTCTGTAATGGAGCTTCCAATTCCATTTTTCCTGAGTCAATTTTATCAGTCTTTATTGACTCGACGCTCTTGTTTTTTTTTTCTTATGAACTGAACCGGATTTATCTAATTATTTTTTTGGACGAGTCCGTATTGATGCTTTATTACACTCACTGCCTTTTGTTTTATGTTATGAGATGATTTATAGACCATACATATTGGAATTCTATATCATTATCGTCGATATTCTCGTTCTTTCTTTCTCTCACCCTTCCATTTATCCATATCCCTTTGTTTTCGCTTCACAACCTATGCTATGGTCTGATTAATTTGTAAAAAAAAAGATTGATTTCAGTTGCTACAACGATATGATCGATACATCATATAGTGACTGGTGGCTTGGATCTAAATAATACGAAGCAATGAGCTGGTTATTAGTTGTATATAGTTACTAGTTCAGACTATTGGTTGGTTGGTTTTTTGTTTTTTGAATTTGAATCCGAACGTAATCCTAAACTAAATAAAAAAACTGACGAGTCACACACTAAGCATAGCAATTATACCAAAAGGTCAATCGAATTTTTATTCAACCCTATATAATAATAAATAATAATAGAATTAGATAATTAGAATTCGAAATTAGACGAATGAGAATTGTAAAAGAAAAAGAATAAGAATTGCTCATTCTCATTTTCGATTGAACAACTAAAGGACCATTATTCTGTGTCTGAAAATATCCAAATTTTAATGCCTAAGGCCCCGTAGATAGTTCGAACTGCATAGGAGCAATAATCAATTTTAGCTCGAATGGTTTGTAGGGGAACTCTTCCTTCTCTGATCCATTCAACACGTGCAATTTCTTTTCCGTCGATACGTCCCGCAATTTGTACTTGAATTCCTTTTGTATCCGCTTGTTCGGTTAATTCAATAGCTTTTTTCATTGCCTTTCGAAATGAAACTCTATTTTTTAATTGTCCAGCTATAAATTCTGCAAGAATATTCGGTTGTCCATAAGGTTTTGCAATTCTTGTGAGAGCAATGTTGAGTTTTCGATTCACAGAATTCAATCTTTTTTTTACACTGCTTTGCAATTCTTCGATTCCTCTTGGTCTACTTTCTATTAACAATTTCGGGAATCCCATATATATTATTACCTGGATCAGGTCGATTCTTTTTTGAATCTCTATACGTGCAATTCCCTCGACACCTGAGGATATTCTCATATTTTTTTGTACATAAGTTTTGATACAATCCTGTATTTTTTGATCTTCCTGAAGACCTTCAGAATAATTTTTTGGTTGTGCAAACCAAACAGAGTGATGACTTTGGGTTGTACCAAGTCTAAAACCAAGTGGATTTATTTTTTGTCCCATACGACCTCATCCCATACTACCTCTCCCCCGCTATTAGCCCATATCATTCTTTTCTCATAGCTCATAGTTACATACCTTTCTTTCATATTAATATTTTTGAGGGTCTCATATATCCAGCCCCGGTTTCTTAACCATATGAAAAAGTCTTGATCTTTAGATATATCTTGTAATACGATAGTTATATGACACGTGGGTTTTTTTACCGGATAACTACGTCCGCGAGCTCTAGGTTTAAACCTCTTTAGCAAAGTACCTCCGTTAACTTCGGCTTGACTAATAATTAAATCCTCTTTGTTGAAAGCCATATTGTGACTGGCATTTGCTGCTGCAGAATAAACCAATTTTAAAATTGAATAACATGCTCGATAAGGCATGAGTTCTAGCATCATAAGGGTTTGTTCGTAGTAAAGCCCACGAATCTGATCAAGTACCCTTCGGGCTTTGTGAGCAGACATACGTATATATTGACCTGAAGCATATACTTCTACATTCGGATCCCTCTTTATCATAAAGTTAACCTCCCATCAATAAATGATGAGCACCCATATTCACTTTTTTATTAACTATTAACATTATGGACGAGATCCACTATCGTTTCTCGCATGTCCCCGGAAATTCAGAGTAGGTGCAAATTCTCCCAATTTGTGACCTACCATACGATCCGTTATATAAATCGGCAAATGGGTTTTGCCACTATGAACAGCAATAGTATGGCCTATCATTGTGGGTATA